TAATCCTGTTATACAGGAAAAAGTCATTATCATCCCCTTTTCGGATGAATCATATAGTTTTACGATTTCATCGACTAAAAAAGTTATGAAATGAATTGTAATTACAATTGAAACAATCGAAAAAGAAATATGAGTTAATATATGCTCTAAAGTTGAAAATATCATAATTTTTTTTTAAGGAGTCCCATAATTATAAAAAGGAAATCGGAAATTGAATTCATTATAGGATCTATTTACTTTTTTTAGGAGATGACATGCCGCCACTCGGACTCGAACCGAGATGCTCTAGCACTGCTTCCTAAGAGCAGCGTGTCTACCAATTTCACCATAGCGGCTTGTCTTGAATTCATAATACCCTATGAATAAGCAATCGTCTAGATTTAAGAATTAAATTGTTGCAATATTTTTTAGGAAAGATTCAAATTGATGAATAAAAATTCGTTCAAATACCTATTTGAAGGTTCATTATTTGAATTTAGGCTCTTAGTTTTAGTGTGTATTTTAGACTCTCCTCGACTTGAACTCTTGGAAAACTAGATAGTCCAACTATGAATTAAGGGATAGAACCCCCCCCCCAAAAAAAAAACATTTTTGTTTTGTTTTAATGAACTGTTTTTGATTTATTTGATTTCAAACATCGAAACCAAAAAATCCATTTTATCAATGAACAAAAAAATTTTGGATCAGTAAAAATTGACACATATTTATCCAAAAAAATTTGTTAAGTGTTTTTGAGTGGATTGATGGCAATAAATATATGGGAATCTATATAGGAATTCATAGAAAATCCAAAAAGAAGAAAGTTGCACAAAAAGGTTTAGAATTTTAATCAATTAGTTTCAATGATTTTGATTTTTTACTCGCCTTTCTATAGAGAAAACGTGGATCTAGAGAAAAAAGAAAACCTTATATTCTTATATTATTGCTTATATTATTGTAAGAAACAGGCTGATGGGGAAAATAATACTCCCCACCTTGGAAATGAGAAAATATACTAAAAAGACAATTACGTATCTTATGTTTTTTTGTCAAAAAAAAAAAAGGATTCTTTTTTTTTTTTAATTCAGTACGGTAAAGAGAAAAATCCTTATTCTAATTCTAAGAGCGAAACGAATTCCATTTCCTATTGATTAACTCAACAGGGAATGGAAGGCGGGAATTTTATTTTCGAAACGAAATGAGTCAATTTTTGAGTCAAACCGATTCAGATTATTGTAACATGTTATGTTTTATTACTTATTTTATTTGTTTGTTGCACAAAAAAACTTTTGGAATTCCCGGTAGAAATAGATTTCCCTAAGGAAAACGCTTTTAACGCTGCCCAATACCCCTTCTTTTTCCAAAAATTTTTACGAATACGCTTTTTTGATGCAGAAGTACGTTTTTTTGGAACTGCCATTTAAATAAAAATTAAGAGATTACTCATTGGTATAGCTGGATGTGAAAGACATCTATTGTTCAAAAGAAATTTGCGCTTTGCCAATTCATTATGTATTTCTTTTCTAGATAATATTTTTGATTCTAAAATCAAAAAGAATACATAAGATGCGTGAAAGATATGGGAAAATAGCATAAACTATTTTTATTACTAAAAAAAAAAAGAATATTCTTTTTTTTTTAGTAACTTGTCAAATTCGCGAAAAATATGCCTAATTTAACTTGAATTTGAAAGTTCGAAGGAAACTAGTAATTAATCTGCTTTTTTCATATGATTTGACCAATTGTAACTTCTTGATTTGAATATTTGAAGTATTTAGCAGAAACTTCTAAAGAATAAGTATAAAAAGAAATAAAAATTCAAAAATTCTATTTCTATTTAAGTTATTAAGTTAGTGCATATCTTTATTTTTTTATTGACTCCTTTCAAAAAAAAAAGAGGTAAGATCCGGTGAATCGGAAACAATTAATATTAATTAAGAATTAAAAAACTTTTTTTATGGAACAGACATATCAATATGCGTGGATCATACCTTTCCTTCCACTTCCAGTTCCTATGTTAATAGGAGTGGGACTTCTTCTTTTTCCGACAGCAACAAAAAATCTCCGTCGTATGTGGGCTTTTTCGAGTATTTTATTGTTAAGTATAGTCATGATTTTTTCAACTAATCTGTCTATTCAGCAAATAAAAAGTAGTTCTATCTATCAATATGTATGGTCTTGGACTCTCGATAATGATTTTTCTTTCGAATTCGGCTACTTGATCGATCCACTTACTTCTATTATGTCAATGTTAATCACTACTGTTGGAATTATGGTTCTTATTTATAGTGATAATTATATGGCTCACGATCAAGGATACTTGAGATTTTTTGCTTATATGAGTTTTTTCAGTACTTCGATGTTGGGATTAGTTACTAGTTCTAATTTGATACAAATTTATATTTTTTGGGAATTGGTTGGAATGTGTTCCTATCTATTAATAGGGTTTTGGTTCACACGAACTCCTGCAGCAAATGCTTGTCAAAAAGCGTTTGTAACTAATCGTCTAGGGGATTTTGGT